TTTGAAGCACTTTATTCATTTCCAGAACATGAACAAGTAAAAATGGATTCCGAAGAAAAAAAAAGAAAAATAAAATTCTTATTCGACGCAATTCGAACTGATCTGAACGATAAAACAATTGTAAATAGAAAAAAATGTATTGGAATAAAAGAAATCAGTAAAAAAGTTCCTCGATGGTCATACAAATTAATCGACGAATTGGCACAACTGGAGGGAAAAAATGAAGCAGAGGATTATGAGATTCGTTCCAGAAAAGCCAAACGTGTAGTGATTTTTACTAATAACTCACAGAATGACGATACTTATAATGATACTAGGGATACTGATAATCCTAAAAAAAAAAAGGAATTGGCTTTAATACGTTATTCACAACAACCGGATTTTCGGCGAGACATAATCAAAGGATCTATACGCGCTCAAAGGCGTAAAACAGTTACTTGGAAACTCTTTCAAACACGTGTGCATTCGCCTCTTTTTTTGAACAAAATTGAGAAACCCTCGTTCTTTTCTTTTGATATTTTTGAGCCAATGAAAATATTTTTTATGTTCAAAAATTGGATGCGGAAAAAGACAGAATTTAAAATTTCGGATTATACAGAGGAAAAGACAAAAGAAAGTGAGAAAAAAGAGGAGGGCAAAAGAAAAAAAAACGAAAAAGAGGAAACAAGACGTATAGAAATAGGAGAAGCCTGGGATAGCATTATATTTGCTCAAGTAATAAGAGGTTTTTTATTAATAACCCAATCGATTCTTAGAAAATATATTATATTACCTTCATTGATAATAACTAAAAATATTGTTCGTATACTATTATTTCAATTTCCCGAATGGTCAGAAGATTTAAGGGATTGGAATAGAGAAATGTATATTAAATGCACCTATAATGGCGTTCAATTATCCGAAACAGAATTTCCAAAAAAATGGCTAACAGACGGTATTCAGATAAAGATCTTATTTCCTTTTCGTCTGAAACCTTGGCACAGATCTAAGCTACGATCTACTGAAAAGGAAAAGGATCCAATGAAAAAAAAAGCGCAAAAAAAGGACTTTTGCTTTTTAACAGTTTCGGGAATGGAAGTCGAATTGCCCTTTTCTGGTTCTCCCCGAAATCGACTTTCATTTTTTGATCCCATTTTTAAAGAACTAAAAAAAAAAATGAAAAAATTGAAAAATTATTTTTTTCTAGTTCTAAAAGTTTTAAATGAAAGAACAAAATTGTTTCTAAATGTCTCAAAAGAAACAGCAAAATGGATCATCAAAAATATTCTCAAAAGTATTCTATTTCTAAACGAAAAAATAAAACAACTCCCCAATACTTTATTTCTATTTAGATTCAAAGAAATATATGAATTGAGTGAAAGCCAAAAAGATTCAACAATCAGTAAGAATAATCCAATGATTTACGAATCATCCATTCCAATTCAATATATTAATTGGACAAATTTTTCATTGACAGAAAAAAAAATGAAAAATCTGAATGCTAAAACAAAGACAATCATAAAACAAATAGAAAAAATGACAAAAGAAAAGAAAAGGGGGTTTATAACTTCAGAGATAAATATTAGTTCGAACAAAACAACTTATGATGCTAAAAGATTAGAATTACAAAAAAATATTTTGGAGATATTACAAAGAAGAAATGTTCGATTAGCCCGTAAATCGCATTCTTTTTTAAAATTTTTCATGGAAAGTGTATACATAGATATCTTTCTATGTATCATTAGTATTCCTAGGATCAATGTACAACTTTTTCTTGAATCAACAAAAAAAATTATAAATAAATCCATTTGCAATAATGAATCAAATGCAGAAAGAACTGATAAAACAAATCAAAGTATAATTCACTTTATTTCGATTATAAAAAAAAATTATAATATTAGGAATACGAATTCACAGAATTCTTGTGACGTATCCTCTTTGTCACAGGCATATGTATTTTATAAATTATCACAAACCCAAGTTATTAACGTATATAAGTATAAATTAAGATCTGTTTTTGAATATCATGGAAGATCCTTTTTTCTTAAGAATGAAATAAAGGATTCTTTTTTTGGAGTACAAGGAATATTTCAGTCCAAATTACGACATAAGAACCCTCCCGATTCTGTAATGAATCAATGGACAAATTGGTTAAGGGGTCATTATCAATATGATTTATCTCAGAACAGATGGTCTAGATTAGTACCACAAAAATGGAGAAATAGAATCAATGAACGTCGTGTGGCTCAAAATAAAGATTTAAGCAAATGTGATTCATATGAAAAAACCCGATTAATTCTTTACAAAAAACAACAAGTAGACTCATTAACAAATAAAAAAAAAATGAAAAAACAATATGGATATGATCTTTTATCATATAAATCTATTAATTATGCAGATAAGAAGGACTCATATATTTATGGATATAGATCACCATTCCAAGCAAATAAAAAGCAAGCGATTTCTTATAATTACAACACGCGTAAACAAAAATTATTTGATATAACGGGTGATATCTCTATCAAGAATTATATAGCAGAAGATGATATTATAGATATGGAAAAAAATCTGGATAGAAAGTATTTTGATTGGATGGGAATGAATGTAGAAATACTAAATCGTTCCATATCGAATCTGGAATTTTGGTTCTTTTCAAAATTTGTGATATTTTATAATGCATATACGAGTAACCCGTGGATCATACCAATCAAATTACTTTTTTTCAATTTTAATGTAAATAAAAATGTTAGTGAAAATAAAAAAATTACTGGAAAGAAAAAAATAATAGCTATTTTTAGACCATCGAAAAAAAAAAAATCTCTTGAATTAGAGTTAGAGACTCGAAATCAAGCAAAAGCAGAATACGCGGGTCGAGTAGATCTTGAATCATCTCTCTCAAACCAAGAAAAAGATATTGAAGAAGATTATGCAGGATCGGACAGGAAAAAGGGTAAGGGTATAAAGAAAAAGAAATACAAGAACAAGATAGAGGCAGAACTGAATTTCTTCCTAAGAAAGTATTTGGTTCTTCAATTGAACTGGATGGATTCCTTAAATCAAAGAATAATGAATAATATCAAAGTATATTGTCTCCTGATTAGATTGATAAATCTAAAAGAAATTGCTATAGCCTCTATTCAAAGAGGAGAACTAAGTCTAGATATTATGATGATTCAGAATCAAAAGGATTTAACTCTTACAGGATTGAGGAAAAAAGGAATATTGATTATCGAACCAGTTCGCCTGTCTAGAAAAAACGATGAACAATTTTTTATGTATCAAACCATAGGCCTTTCGTTGATTCATAAGAGTAAACACCAAATTAATCAAAGATACCCAGAAAAAAGCCATGTTGATAAGAAGAATTGTGATAAATCCATTACAAGAACAAGAGATCAAAAGATAAGAGAAAATAAAGAAAAAAATCATTATGATTTGCTTGTTCCTGAACATATTTTATCCGCTAGACGTCGTAGAGAATTGAGAATTCTAATTTGTTTCAATCCTAGGAATAGAAATAGTGTGCATAGAAACACAACATTTTACAATGAGAATAAAGTCAATAATTGCTGTCAAGTTTTGGCTAAAAATAAAGATCTTGATAGAGATAAAAAAAAACTAATTAATTTTAAATTATTTCTTTGGCAAAATTATCGATTAGAGGATTTAGCTTGTATGAATCGCTATTGGTTTGATACCAATAATGGAAGCCGTTTCAGTATAGTAAGGATACATATGTATCCTCGATTGAAAATTCGTTAATCTACATTTTTTTCTTCTATTTACTGTAACATATCTGGTATGCGAAGACAAATGGATACACACATAAATGCGCACACGCATTGTGTTAACTTCTATTCTGAGGCATTGATACTAATTCAATGATGTACCCATTAGATCAAAAAATGAATCAACAAAATCGTCTTATTTTTATTTTAAGTCTACAATTTTTGATTTTGTGAATGCATAAATATAGTATTTTTGTATACCTATTTGAATTGGATTGATTAATAATAATTAATTTGATTTGAAAAAAAAAATCAGGAATTCTTAAGGAAATTAAGATTATTGTATATACAAAATTCAAAATTAGTGTCATTACTATTACTGATCAATAAAAATATCTATAAAAAAAGGAGGGGGAGAGGAAAGCTTTCATTTTATGGTAAAAAATTCATTCATACCGGTTATTTCACAAGAAAAAAAAGAAGAAAACCCGGGATCGGTTGAATTTCAAGTATTCAATTTCACCAATAAGATACGAAGACTTACTTCACATTTGGAATTGCACCGAAAAGACTATTTATCTCAAAGAGGTTTACGTAAAATTCTGGGAAAACGGCAACGACTACTGTCTTATTTGTCAAAGAAAAATGGAATACGTTATAAAAAATTAATAAATCAGTTGGATATTCGGGAGTCCCAAATTCGTTAATTTGAAGAGTCATTTTGAATTATTTGATTTATTAGATCTTGAATTTTAATGAACTTATTTTTTTTGTTTTAAGCAATTCATGGAAGAATGAATCGAGGAAAAACCTATGAATGTCCCAGCTACAAGAAAAGACCTCATGATAGTCAATATGGGCCCTCACCACCCATCAATGCATGGTGTTCTTCGACTTATTGTTACTCTGGATGGTGAGGATGTTATTGATTGTGAACCAATATTGGGTTATTTACATAGAGGGATGGAAAAAATTGCGGAAAACCGAACAATTATACAATATCTGCCTTATGTAACACGTTGGGATTATTTAGCTACTATGTTCACAGAAGCAATAACCGTAAACGGACCGGAACAGTTGGGAAATATTCAAGTACCTAAAAGAGCCAGCTATATCCGAGTAATTATGTTGGAGTTGAGTCGTATAGCTTCTCACCTACTATGGCTGGGACCTTTTATGGCAGATATTGGTGCACAAACCCCTTTCTTCTATATTTTCAGAGAAAGAGAATTAATATATGATCTATTCGAAGCTGCGACAGGTATGAGAATGATGCATAATTTTTTTCGTATCGGGGGAGTAGCGGCTGATCTACCTCATGGTTGGATAGATAAATGTTTGGATTTCTGCGATTATTTTTTAACAGGGGTTGTTGAATATCAAAAACTTATTACGCGAAATCCAATTTTTTTAGAACGGGTTGAGGGAGTAGGCATTGTTGGTGGAGAGGAAGTAATAAATTGGGGTTTATCAGGACCGATGCTTCGGGCTTCCGGAATACAATGGGATCTACGTAAAGTTGATAATTATGAGTGTTACGAGGAATTTGATTGGGAAGTTCAATGGCAAAAAGAAGGAGATTCATTAGCTCGTTATTTAGTTCGAATTGGTGAAATGATGGAATCCATAAAAATTATTCAACAGGCTTTGGAAGGAATTCCCGGCGGGCCATATGAGAATTTAGAAATCCGCTGCTTTGATAGAGAAAAGGAGCCAGAATGGAATGATTTTGAATATCGATTCATTAGTAAAAAACCGTCTCCGACTTTTGAATTGCCGAAACAAGAACTTTATGTACGAGTTGAAGCCCCCAAGGGAGAATTAGGAATTTTTCTAATAGGGGATCAGAATGGTTTTCCTTGGAGATGGAAAATTCGTCCACCGGGTTTTATCAATTTGCAAATTCTTCCTCAATTAGTTAAAAGAATGAAATTGGCCGATATTATGACAATACTAGGTAGCATAGATATCATTATGGGAGAAGTTGATCGTTGAAATGATAATTGATACAACAGAAGTACAAGATATCAATTCTTTTTTCAGATTGGAATCTTTAAAAGAGGTCTATGGAATTCTATGGGTACTTGCCCCTATTTTGACTCTTGTATTGGGAATCACAATAAGTGTACTAGCAATTGTATGGTTAGAAAGAGAAATATCCGCAGGGATACAACAGCGTATTGGACCTGAATACGCCGGTCCTTTGGGAGTTCTTCAAGCTCTAGCAGATGGAACAAAACTACTTTTCAAAGAGAATCTTATTCCATCTAGGGGAGATATTCGTTTATTCAGTATCGGACCATCCATATCAGTCATATCAATTCTACTAAGCTATTCAGTAATTCCTTTTGGCTATAACTTTGTTTTATCTGATCTCAATATCGGTGTTTTTTTATGGATTGCTATTTCGAGTATTGCTCCCATTGGACTTCTTATGTCAGGATATGGGTCAAATAATAAATATTCCTTTTTGGGTGGTCTACGAGCTGCTGCTCAATCGATTAGTTATGAAATACCATTAACTCTATGTGTGTTATCAATATCTCTACGTGCGATTCGTTGAGACAGAAACTTTTCGATGCTATTGCTATGCTCCTTTCTTTATAGGACTTTATAGGAAAGGGGTAGAATAAATTGAATAGATATCCTCATTTTCATTATTCGCAATTCGGATTGAAGAACTAAATCAGATAGTTATATGAGTAAAATAAAACAGCTTCTATTGAATAGAATTTATGAATACTATATTACTATATTTAATATATAGTATGATGATTTTAAATTGCAGTAAAAATATTGAATCTCATTTTCTATGTATAAGAATTAAGTGAAAAAAAAATTATAAGCAGAAGAGTCGGTTTACCCCAAGATTGGGTGATTAGTCATCCTGTCTTGAAGCGGGCTCAAAAGACCAACCTTATTGAGTTTTCGCTACCGTTTGTATGAATTATCATACATGTATTAACATAAATAAGGGAGTTAATAAAAAAATGAGTGGATGGTTAGAAACACCAAGATACACAAAGGATTAGTAAGGCAGATTATGTAAATTATCCAAAAGAGCATTTACGCATAATAGAAAAAGAATACTAATTGGGGCTTTAAGTTGGTAGAAAAAATCAGGCAGTACTCCCCACAATTCCGATCCAGAGTATGTTCCTATCCACTGATTAAATAAATGACTATCAGGAACGAAATAATCCTTTAATTTTTTTTAAGTCCCCTTTTACTTGCGCAAAAAAAGAAGAATAGGAACGAAAAAAAATAGAAAGAAAGAAAAAAAGAAAAAGCGATCCCTTTTTTCTTTTTTTTCTTTCTTATATCCATATTCCTGTAGTGTGTAATTATTTTTCGTAATCGAAAACGATGGGGGGTTATTGATAATTCTAAAAGAGTATTTTATTGAAGAATTAAGTTATTACTCAACAAATTCAAATTTTTATTTTTAAGGGATGAGATCAATTCAGAAGTACATTTTGTATCTTTTATTAAAATAGATTTCTCTTTATTATTTAATTATTTAATTTATTAGAACAGACAGAATTCAATTGGTCTAATTCAGAACCGTCCGATAGATTTGAATCTTATCTATCTTAAGGATATATCAAGAGATAAATAATCGGCCCGGTCCTTAGATTTATTTAAGGCTTTCGAGGAGCCGTATGAGGTGAAAATCTCATGTACGGTTCTGTAATAGCGATGGGAACAGTAATGTTATCACCGACTAGGATTATCTAACAGTTTAAGTACAGTTGATATAGTTGATGCGCAATCAAAATATGGTTTTTGGGGATGGAATTTGTGGCGTCAACCTATAGGTTTCATCGTTTTTCTAATTTCTTCCCTAGCGGAATGTGAAAGATTACCTTTTGATTTACCAGAAGCGGAAGAAGAATTAGTAGCGGGTTATCAAACCGAATATTCGGGTATAAAATTTGGTTTATTTTACATTGCTTCCTATTTAAACCTATTAATTTCTTCATTATTTGTAACAGTTCTTTACTTGGGCGGTTCGAATATCTCTATTCCGTACATATTCGTTTCTGAGTTTTTTGAAATAAATAAAGCATATGGAGTTTTTGGAACTACAATTGGTATCTTTATTACACTAGCTAAAACTTATTTGTTCTTGTTCGTTTCTATCACAACAAGATGGACTTTGCCTAGGCTAAGAATGGACCAATTATTAAATCTTGGGTGGAAGTTTCTTTTACCTATTTCTCTCGGTAATCTATTATTAACAACTTCGTCTCAACTGTTTTCACTGTAAAAGATTGATCTTCTATATTCCTAACTTGTCTCAAACAAGAGAAAGAAACAAAACAAAAATATTCATAGATATTCACGATATGTTCCTTATGGTAACTGGGTTCATGAATTATGGTCAACAAACAGTCCGAGCTGCAAGGTACATTGGTCAAAGTTTCATGATTACCTTATCCCACGCAAATCGTTTACCTGTAACTATTCAATATCCTTATGAAAAATTAATCACATCGGAACGTTTCCGCGGTCGAATCCATTTTGAATTTGATAAATGCATTGCTTGTGAAGTATGTGTTCGTGTATGTCCTATAGATCTACCCGTTGTTGATTGGAAACTGGAAACGGATATTCGAAAGAAACGATTGCTTAATTACAGTATTGATTTCGGAATCTGTATATTTTGTGGTAACTGTGTTGAGTATTGTCCAACAAATTGTTTATCAATGACTGAAGAATATGAACTTTCGACTTATGATCGTCACGAATTGAATTATAATCAAATTGCTTTGGGCCGTTTACCAATGTCAGTAATTGATGATTATACAATTCGAACAATTCAAATAAAATAAAATTATTATAAAAAAGAAAATCATATAAATCAAATCATATGATATATATCATATTCTATATATATATAAATAAAATAGAATAATATCAATTTTGATAATATAAAAAAATATTATAAAAAAAAAATGAATAAATATTATATTAGAAATATTCTATATTATATAAATATATTATATAAATATTAAATAAATATATATCGTATAGTTTTAGTATAGTTTCGAACTACTCTTTCGTATAAAGAATGGAATGACATTAGTCCTATAACTGTACCTATATCAATTCACACTCCTTAGGATTTGATTTAATTCAATGTGGAGAGAAATTTAGTATATAAAATTTTTTCCTGGTCGTATCAATAAGGTCATGAAATTTCGATTTATTTATCTCTTATTTTACATATAATGGATTTGCCTGAACCGCTACATGATTTTCTTTTAGTCTTTCTGGGATCAGGTCTTGTATTAGGAAGTCTAGGAGTAGTATTACTTACCAACCCAATTTTTTCTGCTTTTTCGTTGGGACTGGTTCTTGTTTGTATATCTTTATTCTATATTTTGTCAAACTCCCATTTTGTAGCTGCAGCACAGCTACTTATTTACGTGGGAGCTATAAACGTTTTAATCATATTTGCTGTGATGTTCATGAATGGTTCAGAATATTACCAAGATTTTCATCTTTGGACCGTTGGGGATGGAATTACTTTGATGGTTTGTACAAGTATTTTTGTTTCACTAATAACTACTATTCCAGATACATCATGGTACGGGATGATTTGGACTACAAGACCAAATCAGATTATAGAGCAAGATTTGATAAGTACTAGTCAACAAATTGGAATTCATTTATCAACAGATTTTTTTCTTCCATTTGAACTCATTTCCATAATTCTTTTAGCTGCTTTGATAGGTGCAATTGTCGTGGCTCGCCAGTAAGAAATCTTTAGAACTAGCAATATAAATCCAAATTCAATTTTGTTCGATTTTCTCACATTTATTTCCGTTGAATTCTATGTGAACGTGAAAGAGTGTTTATGTAGAAAATCATTTTTTTTTTTATTTATTGCCAATATATTCTTTTGTTCCAGACTTGTTATATTCTTTAGTCAATCGAATCCGTTGAATTGTTGTTCATATTGAAATGAATCAAAATGGATAAGGAGTTGGTCAATGATGCTCGAACATGTACTTGTTTTGAGTGCCTATTTATTTTCTATCGGTATCTATGGATTGATCACGAGCCGAACTATGGTTAGAGCCCTTATGTGTCTTGAACTTATACTGAATGCAGTTAATATAAATCTCGTAACCTTTTCTGATTTTTTTGATAGTCGCCAATTAAAAGGAAATATTTTTTCAATTTTTGTTATAGCTATTGCAGCCGCTGAAGCAGCTATCGGACCGGCTATTGTTTCCTCAATTTATCGTAACAGAAAATCAACTCGTATCAATCAATCGAATTTGTTGAATAAATAGTATTAATCATAATGAATCATAAAAAGTAGAATTTAGAATAGTGTAATATTCATCAATTCAAATTAGCATGTATGCTACACAACTTATGATCATGTTTGCGAAAACGTAAGAAATCAAAGTATCTTGGTCCTCTTCTTATGAATTGATCCAGAAGTCGATTTTGATTAGCAAAATTCTGGTAAATCATTGATTCATCTGGTGTCTAAATATATGATTCATTTACGAGTTTACTAGATCGAAAATTTTTAATTTTTCATGTTCAAAAATTACTATAGATCCAATGTCACATTCGGTAAAGATTTATGATACATGTATAGGATGTACTCAATGTGTCCGAGCCTGCCCCACAGATGTATTAGAAATGATACCTTGGGATGGATGTAAAGCTAAGCAAATTGCTTCTGCCCCAAGAACAGAGGACTGTGTTGGTTGTAAGAGGTGTGAATCCGCCTGTCCGACGGATTTCTTAAGTGTTCGAGTTTATTTATGGCATGAAACAACTCGAAGCATGGGTCTAGCTTATTGATACGTTTCAAAAAACACCACACGAATACGTTTTTTTTACTGGCAAAAACCCGCGCTCAAAATAGAAAAGAAAAAATTTTCTATTTTGAGCGCGGGTTTTTCTGGCCCAAGTGTATCTTATTTTTATCACGAATTATTTTCCTTGGTTAACAATAGTTGTAGTTTTGCCAATAGCCGGGGGTTCCTTAATCTTCTTATTTCCTCATAGAGGAAATAAGGTAATTAGGTGGTATACAATTTGTATATGCTTAATAGATCTCCTTCTAACAACCTATGCATTTTGTTATCATTTCCAATTTGATGATCCATTAATCCAACTGACGGAGAATTATAAATGGATCAATTTTTTTGATTTTTACTGGAGATTCGGAATAGATGGACTCTCTATAGGACCTATTTTACTGACGGGATTTATCACCACTTTAGCTACTTTAGCGGCTCAGCCGGTTACTCGAGAATCCCGATTATTCCATTTCCTGATGTTAGCAATGTATAGCGGTCAAATAGGACCATTTTCTTCTCGAGACATTTTACTTTTTTTCATCATGTGGGAATTAGAATTAATTCCCGTTTATCTACTTTTATCCATGTGGGGGGGAAAGAAACGTTTGTATTCAGCTACAAAGTTTATTTTGTACACTGCGGGAAGTTCTGTTTTTTTATTAATGGGAATTCTAGGTATCGGTTTATATGGTTCTAATGAACCAACATTAAATTTTGAAACATTAACTAATCAATCGTATCCCGTGGCGCTGGAAATTTTATTCTATATAGGATTTCTTATTGCTTTTGCTGTCAAATCGCCGATTATACCCTTACATACATGGTTACCAGACACCCACGGAGAGGCACATTATAGCACTTGTATGCTTTTAGCCGGAATCTTATTAAAAATGGGAGCGTATGGATTGGTTCGAATTAATATGGAATTATTACCCCACGCTCATTCTATATTCTCCCCCTGGTTAATGATATTAGGTTCAATTCAAATAATCTATGCAGCTTCAACATCTCTTGGTCAACGTAATTTAAAAAAAAGAATAGCTTATTCCTCGGTATCTCATATGGGTTTCATAATTATAGGAATTGGTTCTATAAGCGATACGGGGCTCAATGGGGCCATTTTACAAATAATCTCTCATGGATTTATTGGCGCTGCGCTTTTTTTCTTGGCGGGAACTAGTTATGATAGACTACGTCTTCTTTATCTCGACGAAATGGGCGGAATGGCTATCCCAATGCCAAAAATATTCACGGTTTTCAGTATCTTATCGATGGCTTCTCTTGCATTGCCAGGCATGAGCGGTTTTGTTGCAGAATTGATAGTTTTTTTTGGAATAATTACCAGCCCAAAATATCTTTTAATGACAAAAATACTAATTACTTTTGTAACAGCAATTGGAATGATATTAACTCCTATTTATTCATTATCTATGTTACGGCAGATGTTCTATGGATACAAACTTTTTAATACACCAAACTCTTATTTTTTTGATTCTGGGCCGCGAGAATTATTTATTTCGATTTCTATCCTTATACCCGTAATAGGTATTGGTATTTATCCGGATTTCATTTTCTCATTCTCGGTTGACAAGGTTGAAGCTATTCTATCTAATTTTTTATAGATAGTTTTCGTGAATAAATGAATAAAACCAAAAAATCAAAAAGAGAAATAAACCCTATGTACAATGAAAAAAAAAAGATTTTTCCGACTTTTAAAAAAACGAATTTGAATTGTAATCGAATATGTTTGTTGTTTGTGAGAACCCCTTGAATCACTACATTACTTGATTTAAAGGGTTCTCGACGATTTATGGGAAGTTTTCTTTTCTTATATATATATATGCTTTCTATATTTGTATTTGTCAGGTCCTTTACTCACTTTAATTCAATTAGAAGTAAATGAACCATAACTATGTAGTCCTATTCCTAATAGATTGATCCCAAAATAACATATCCAAATTATAAGAAAGCCCATAGAGGCCACTATTGAAGAATTTACACCTTCCAATTTTTTATTTTTTCTAGTATGTAAATAAATCGCGAATATGCTCCAAGTAATAAAGGCCCAAGTTTCCTTTGGATCCCAATTCCAATATGATCCCCATGCCTCATTAGCCCATACTGCTCCTGAAAGAATACCTATCGTTAAAAAGATAAAACCTAGACTAATAATACGATAACTCCAACGATCCAATTGTTGAATAAATTGAGACCTGTAATAATTTCTAGAAGAAGAAAAAGAAGTTTTTCGTAAAACATTGTTTCTTTCATTCATATTCATGTATTTGATCTCAGCAAAAGAAAATGATTCATTTAAAAAATACAAATTATTGCTTTTACCAATAATTTGTATGACTTCTCGAAATGTAATGACTAAAATAGCTACTGATAATAATGATCCACATAAAAGAGCTGCATAGCCCAATATCATCATACTTACGTGCATCATTAACCAATGGGATTGTAGAGCGGGTACTAATATTGCGGATTGATGTATTTCGGTTAAAAGACCCGAAGTAGCAAAGCCTTGGGTAAAAATAACACTTGGTGCGATTATTGTATTTAAATGGTTTTTATGCTTTTTAAAACATGGAACCATATGAAAAATGGAAAAAGCCCATGAAAGAAAGATTAATGATTCATATAAATCACTAAATGGTAAATGGCCCGAAAAAATCCAACGAGTAACTAACAATCCTGTTATACAGAAAAAAGTTATTATCATGCCTTTTTCGGACGAATCATATAATCCTACGATTTCATTGACTAATAAGGTTATCAAATGAATTGAAATTACAATTGATACGACCGAAAACGATATATGAGTTAATATATGCTCTAAAGTTGAAAATATCATATAAAAAAATGAAAATAAAAAAAGGTCTGAATACTAGGAATAGAAATCGGGAATTGAATTCATTATAGGACTTACTCTTTTAGAAGATAAGATGCCATGCCGCCACTCGGACTCGAACCGAGATGCTCTAGCACTGCTTCCTAAGAGCAGCGTGTCTACCAATTTCACCATAGCGGCTTACTCGAAATCATAATAACCGATTTTTAGTCAATCGTCGAGATTGAAAGAATCAATTAAAATGCAATATTTGTTTAGTAAACATTTAAAGAATTTAAAGAATTCTATATATATTATAATAAATTCTTATAATATATAAATTTATTATTATAAATATAAAATAAAATCTTTTTTTTATTAAAAAAGATTTTAACGTTTCAATTTCAATACGAATTCTTATTCTCGTTCTTTTTTCGTTTCGAGTGTCAGTTTTAACATTTAACAACGGAATGGGTTTTTCGCAGTTTATACTCTTTCAAAACAGCACCGTTGGAACTAGATAGTTCTGACTTCAATCCAGGAATGGAACAAAAAAATTTTCTTTTGTTGTTTTTAATGACTCATTTATTATTTATTTCATTTTCTGAATCTAAAGAAATGCATTTATATTTTTTCAATGAAAGAAAAAAAGTTAATTTATGGATCACAAATTTAGCACTACATTCAAAGGATTTATTTTATTTATAATATCATATATTTTATTTATAATATCATATAATATATTATATGATATTATAAATAAAGAAATAATATATTATTTATATAAATATATATATTAAATAAAAAAAAAAAAAAATAATTCTATACAATTCTATATTAAATCAATTCTATATTAAATCAATTCTATATTCAATATTCTATATTAGAGAATATTCTTTGAATCCAGCTAATTCAGATTATTGCAACGTTTGTATTTGTTACACAAAAAAACTTTTTGAGTTCCCCGTAGAAATAGATTGCGCTAATGAAAAAGCTTTCAATGCTGTCCAATATCCCCTCTTTTTCCAAAAAGTTTTCCGAATGATTTTTTTTGATATAGAAATTCGCTTTTTTGGAACTGCCATCCAACTAGTATAGTTTTTTCATTGCTACAGTTCGATGTGAAAGACATTTTTTCTGTAAATGAAAACGAATTGTTCTTTAATTAGCCGTATATCTTACCTATCTTAATTCCCCCTTTTTTTGTTTTCTATCTAAAGTAAAACATTGAATATTATAACCCTTTTTCCAAATTTTTCCAAACATAGATATCTTTTTATTGTAATGGAAAATAATCAATTAGTTCAAAAATGAACTAATGTTTCTGAATAATAAAAAAAATGATTATTTTATTGGGTCATATGAATTGTTTTTTATGATTCATATAAAAAGAAACGAATGTTCTTAGTTTTGGTGTAATTATTTATCCTCACTCTATAGATAAAAATTTCGTTTTTATTAATATTTTATTATTTATTAATAGTAATAAATATTACTAAAAACAAAAATTAAAAAAAAAAGTTTATTTTTCACTAGGAATTTGGTTATTGGCCCATTTTGACTTTGTACTTTGCAATATTGGAAGTATTGTGCAAAGATTCAGAATAATTAATAATAGATAATTCTA